GTTATGACCTATACTCTTTATCACAAGCATATGTATTTTACAAATTATCACAAATTAAAGTTAGTAACTTTTCTAAATTAAAGGCTGTTCTTGAATATAACATATGCATAACCTCCTTTTTTGTTAAGAATAAAATAAAGGATTTTTTTCAAGAACAAGGAATCTTTCATTATGAATTGAAAGATAAAACCTTTTTTAATTCCGAAGTAAATCAATGGAAAAACTGGTTACGAAGTCATTCTCAATACAATTTACCTCAGATTACATGGGCTAGATTAGTAACCCAAAAATGGAAAACGAAAATAAACCAAGACTCTCTAGTTCTAAATCCAAGTTTAACCAAAGAAGATTCATATGAAAAAAAGAAATTTGAAAATTCCAAAAAAGAAACTTTTTTTGAGGCCAACTCATTATTAAATCCAAAACATAATTTTAAAAAAGATTATATATATAATCTTTTTTGCTACAAATCTATTAATTCTACAGAAAAAAAATTTGACATGTCTATAGGCATTGCTCTAGATAATTGTTTAGTCTCTTGTTTTCTAGAAAAATATAATATTCGGGGTACAGGGGAAATTCGGCATAGAAAATATTTGGATTGGAGAATTCTCAACTTTTGGTTTACAAAAAAAGTAAATATTGAGCCTTGGGTTGATACCAAGAGTAAAAAAAAATCTATTAATACTAAAGTTCAGAATTATCAAAGAATTGATAAAATAACTAAGACAGGTCTTGCCAACCAAAAAAGAAACTTTTTTGATTGGATGGGAATGAATGAAGAAATACTAAATCCTTGTGTAACAAATTTTGAATTGTTTTTCTTTCCAGAATTTTTCTTATTTTCTAGTACATATAAAATGAAACCGTGGGTCATACCAATCAAATTACTTCTTTTTAATTTTAATGAAAACTTAAATGTTAGTAAAAAGATCACTCGAAAGAAAACAAGTTTTATATCATCAAATGAAAAAAACTCCCTTCGATTTTATAATCTAAATAACGAAGAAAAAGAATTGGCCGGTGAAGTGGAGCTTGAATTATATAACGAAAAAAATATAAATCCTGAATCCGCTCTATCAAACCAAGAAAAAACTCTTGAAGAAATTTATGCGGACTCAATGATAAAAAAACGTAAAAATAAAAAACAATACAAAAGCAATACAGAGGTGGAACTTGATTTATTTCTCACAAGATATTCGCGTTTTCAATTGCGATGGAATTGTTTTTTTAATCAAAAAATTCTCAATAATGTAAAAATATACTGTCTCTTGGTTAGACTAAAAAATCCAAACGAAATCACGATATCTTCTATTGAAAGAGGAGAGATGAGCCTAGACATTCTAATGATTGAGAAGAATTCCACTTTTGCAAAATTAATGAAAAAAGGAATATTGATTGTTGAACCTGTCCGTTTATCTGTACAAAACGATGGACAACTTATTATATATAGAACCATAGGTATTTCATTGGTTCATAAAAATAAACATAAAATAAGTAAAAGATACAAAAAAAAAATCGAACAATCCATTACAAAATATCAAAACAAAACTGTAAATAGAAAAAAAAATAATTATGATTTTTTTGTACCTGAAAATATTCTATCCCCTAAACGACGTAGAGAATTTCGGATTCTAATTTGTTTCAACTTAAAAAAAAAAAATGCGAGCGATAGAAATTCAAGATTTGATAAGAATAGTCAAAACTTGACCACAGTTTTGCATAAAAAGAAAGATCTTGATAAGGATCAAACTAACCTAATTAAATTCAAATCCCTTCTTTGGCCCAATTTTAGATTAGAAGATTTAGCTTGTATGAATCGCTATTGGTTTAATACTACTAACGGAAATAATTTCAGTATGATAAGAATACACATGTATACGCGATTTCCAATTCATTAATGATAGATCCTTTTTACTATATATAATATATAAGTTACGGTATATGAAACCAGCTGTATGCACAAATATGAGGGATTGTTTTAAATTCAATCTTTATCCATGAGATTAATTTATTTAATCAATGACATAGATACCAATCAGAGCGTAGCGGATCTAAAAAAAAGAATCCTCCTTTTTTTTAGATCGAAATTGATATTTTTTATAAAATGAAGAATTAAGATATAAATATAAAATGAAGAATTACTAAGTTGATAATGAACTTCATATCCTTGTACAAAAAAACTACCATTATTATTACTGATCAGTAAAATTAATATCTTTCAATTAATATTAAAAAGGGAAGGATTTCTTTTTATGATAAAAAATGCATTCATTTCATTTCAAGAACAAAAAGAAGAAAGCAGGGGCTCTGTTGAATTTCAAGTATTCAGTTTCACTAATAAGATACGAAGACTTACTTCACATTTGCAATTGCACAGAAAAGATTATTTATCTCAGAGGGGTCTACGAAAAATTCTGGGAAAACGTCAACGGCTGCTGGCTTATTTGTCAAAAAAAAATAGAGTACGTTATAAAGAATTAATTAATCAGTTGAATATTCGGGAATTAAAAACTCGTTAAATTAAAAAATTGTGAATTAGTTAATTTTTTAGATCTTGAATTTTTATTTTTCAGCAATCTAATTCATGCCAGAACGAATCAAGGAAAAACTTATGAAGAGACCAGTTACAGGAAAAGATCTTATGATAGTAAATATGGGACCTCACCACCCATCCATGCATGGTGTTCTTCGCTTAATTGTTACTCTAGATGGTGAAGATGTTGTTGACTGTGAACCCATATTGGGTTATTTACACAGAGGAATGGAAAAAATTGCAGAAAACCGAGCAATTATACAATATTTACCTTATGTAACGCGATGGGATTATTTAGCTACTATGTTTACAGAAGCAATAACAGTAAATGGACCAGAACAATTGGGAAATATTCAAGTTCCTAAAAGGGCCAGCTATATCAGAGTAATTATGCTGGAATTGAGTCGTATAGCTTCTCATCTGTTATGGCTCGGCCCTTTTATGGCAGATATTGGTGCACAGACTCCCTTTTTCTATATTTTTAGAGAACGAGAATTTGTATATGATCTATTCGAAGCTGCCACCGGTATGAGAATGATGCATAATTTTTTTCGTATTGGAGGAATAGCGGCTGATTTACCTTATGGTTGGATAGATAAATGCTTGGATTTTTGTGATTATTTTTTAACAGAGGTTGTTGAATATCAAAAACTTATTACACGAAATCCTATTTTTTTAGAACGGGTTGAAGGAGTTGGGATTATTGGTGGGGAAGAAGCAATAAATTGGGGTTTATCCGGACCAATGCTACGCGCATCTGGAATACCATGGGATCTTCGGAAAGTTGATCGTTATGAGTCTTACGATGAATTTGAATGGGAAATTCAGTGGCAAAAACAAGGAGATTCCTTAGCTCGTTATTTAGTACGACTTAGCGAAATGACAGAATCCATAAAAATTATTCAACAGGCTCTGGAAGGACTTCCGGGGGGTCCCTATGAGAATTTAGAAAGCCGAAGCTTTGATAGAAAAAGGAATCCAGAATGGAATGATTTTGAATATCGATTCATTAGTAAAAAACCTTCTCCTACTTTTGAATTATCGAAACAAGAACTTTATGTAAGAGTGGAAGCTCCAAAAGGGGAATTGGGGATTTTTCTCATAGGAGATCAAAGTGGTTTTCCTTGGAGATGGAAAATCCGACCGCCGGGTTTTATTAATTTGCAAATTCTTCCTGAACTAGTTAAAAGAATGAAATTGGCTGATATTATGACGATACTCGGTAGCATAGATATAATTATGGGAGAAGTTGATCGTTAAAATGATAATTTATGCAACAGCAGTCCAAACTATAAATTCTTTTATTAGATTGGAATCTTTAAAAGAGGTCTATGGACTCATATGGATATTTGTCCCTATATTTTCTCTTGTATTGGGAATCATAACAGGTGTACTAGTAATTGTGTGGTTAGAAAGAGAAATATCTGCAGGGATACAACAACGTATTGGACCTGAATACGCCGGCCCCTTGGGAATTCTTCAAGCTCTAGCCGACGGGACAAAACTACTTTTCAAAGAAAATCTTCGTCCATCTAGAGGAAATACTCCTTTATTTAGTATTGGACCATCTATAGCAGTTATCTCAATTTTACTAAGTTATTCAGTAATTCCCTTTAGCAATCACCTTGTTTTAGCGGATCTCAATATCGGTCTTTTTTTATGGATTGCCATCTCAAGTATTGCTCCTATTGGACTTCTTATGTCAGGATATGGATCAAATAATAAATATTCTTTTTTAGGTGGTCTGCGGGCTGCTGCCCAATCGATTAGTTATGAAATACCATTAACTCTATGTGTTTTATCAATATCTCTACGTGCGATTCGTTGAAAGAAAAACGTTTATTTTGACTATTCCGTTTTTTCTAGACGAATAAGTTAAAAAATAAGTGAAAAAACAGAATATATATTTATCTTTGGAGTTAATCTTAATAAAAGGAATTTGATAGTTATATATGAGTGAAAAAAAACTGCTCATAAATTAGCAGTAAAAATCAAAATTGAGTCTCATTTCCTATGTACAAAGGTTAAAAATAAACATAAGTGTAAGAATCACTTTACCCCAAGGTTGGTTGATTAGTCATCCTGGCTTGAAGCGGGTTAAAAATATTAACCGTATGGCGTTTTCACTATCAGTTATATAGATTAACATACATGTATTACATACAAAGTGAGGGGCAATTAGGTAAAAGTGAGTGGATGGTTAGAAACACCAAAATACACAAAGAATTTGTAATAGAGATTAACCAAATTGAAAAGGATATTTATGCATAACATAAGATAACAAAAAAAAGAAGGTTAATTGGGGCTTGAAATTAGTAGAAATGATCAGACAGTACTCCCCAAGATTCCGATTCAGAGTATGCTCCTATCCACCAAAAAATGGAATGACTATCAGAAACGAAATAATCCTTTATTTTTTATAATTTTTTTATAAAAAAGAAAGAAGAATAGGAACGAAACAAGGATATTTTTTTTTTCATATATTTCAAAAATAAAATAGAATTTCTGTCATGAATAATAAACTAATAGGATTTCTAATTCTTTTTCGTAATCGAAAATCACGATGAGCTTAAATACCTATTTTTATTTTTACAAGGAGTATTTTATTAAAGGATTAAGTTATTACTCAACAAATACAAATTAAAATTTGTAAAGGATGAGATGAATTCCGAAGCGCTTTTTTTTTCTTAGAATTGGAGCAGACAGAATTCCATTGGTATAATTCGGGACCCCAGATATATTTCTATTTAATCTATTTTTAGAACACATCGTATCCATCTAAATAATACTAATCTGGTCCTTAGATTTATTTATGGCCCCCGAGGAGCCGTATGAGGCGAAGACCTCATGTACGGTTTTGTAATAGCGGTGAAAATAGTAATGTTATCATCCGACTAGGATTATCTAACAGTTTAAGTACAGTTGATATAGTTGAGGCACAATCAAAATATGGTTTTTGGGGATGGAATTTATGGCGTCAACCTATAGGTTTTCTCATTTTTCTAATTTCTTCCCTAGCAGAATGCGAGAGGTTACCGTTTGATTTACCAGAAGCAGAAGAAGAATTAATAGCAGGTTATCAAACTGAATATTCAGGTATCAAATTTGGTTTATTTTACGTTGCTTCTTATCTAAATCTATTAATTTCCTCATTATTTGTAACAGTTCTATACTTAGGCGGTTGGAATTTTTCTATTCCGTATATATCTATTCTGGAGCTATTTCAAAGGGATCAAATTTTTGAAACAACAGTTGGTATCTTTATTACATTAGCTAAAACTTATTTGTTCTTGTTCATTTCTATCGCAACAAGATGGACTTTACCTAGGCTAAGAATGGATCAACTATTAAATCTTGGATGGAAATTTCTTTTACCTATTTCCCTTGGTAATCTATTATTAACAACTTCTTTCCAACTCTTTTCACTCTAAATTTAAAATGAATCCAACATATTCATTATTTGTTTTAAACAAGAGAAAGAAACAAAGATAAAATTATTCATAGATAATTACAATATGCTTCCTATGATAACCGGGTTTATGAATTATGGTCAACAAACCCTACGAGCTGCAAGATATATTGGTCAAGGTTTCATGATTACCCTATCCCACACAAATCGTTTACCTGTAACTATTCAATATCCCTACGAAAAATTAATCACATCAGAACGTTTCCGCGGTCGAATCCATTTTGAATTTGATAAATGCATTGCTTGTGAAGTATGTGTTCGAGTATGTCCTATAGATCTGCCTGTTGTTGATTGGAAATTGGAAACGAATATTCGAAAAAAACGATTGCTTAATTACAGTATTGATTTTGGAATTTGTATATTTTGTGGTAATTGTGTTGAGTATTGTCCAACAAATTGTTTGTCAATGACTGAAGAATATGAATTTTCAACTTATGATCGTCACGAATTGAATTATAATCAAATAGCTTTGGGTCGTTTACCAATGTCAGTAATTGACGATTACACTATTCGAACAATTTTGAATTCACCTCAAACACAAAATGGGTAAACCCATAAATTTGATTAAAAAAAGAATTCAAAATTTTTGAATTATATTTATATAAAGAATTTTATTAAAAACATGTATTGTATTTATATAATAATATTAAGTATTAAGGCTCATTTTTTTAATATAATATATTCGTAATTACTTTCTTGAAATAGATAGGTTGAAAATACACTTTAAAATAAAAAAAGAGAAACTGTCTAATAATTGTATCTACATCAATTCATATCCATTAGATTCTAATTTCACTCTATTAGAAACATATTACAAACAAATTTCCCGGTTCAATTAATAAGGTCATGAAAAGGATTTCGATTTTTTCTTATTTTAATAATATAATGGATTTGCCTGGACCAATACATGATTTTCTTTTAGTTTTTCTGGGATCCGGTCTTCTAGTAGGAGGTCTGGGAGTGGTATTACTTCCCAACCCAATATTTTCAGCCTTTTCCTTAGGATTTGTTCTTTTTTGTATATCTTTATTGTATATTCTATCAAATTCCCATTTTGTAGCTGCTGCACAACTCCTTATTTACGTGGGGGCCATAAATGTTTTAATCATATTTGCTGTGATGTTTATGAATGATTCAGAATATTCCACAGATTTCAATCTGTGGACCGTTGGAAATGGTATTACTTCGTTGGTTTGTACAACTATTCTTTTTTCATTACTTTCTACTATTCTCGATACGTCATGGTACGGGGTTATTTGGACTACAAGATTAAATCAGATTCTAGAACAAGATTTAATAAGTAATAGTCAACAAATAGGAATTCATTTAGCAACAGATTTTTTTCTTCCATTTGAACTCATTTCAATAATTCTTTTAGTTGCTTTGATAGGTGCAATTTCTATGGCTCGTCAATAAAAAACGTTCGAATTAGTAAAGACAAAAGAAAACTTTGTGTATGTTATGATTTTTCCGTTCATTCAATTAAATTTGATTGAATACTATTTCATATTTTAAATATCAACTTTTATATTTGATATATATTTGAAATTTTTTTTACCTAATCTAGTTTTTATTCGTCTTTTTTTGTTATATTCTAGGTGATTGAATCCGGTGAATTATTTTTCATATTGAAATGAATAAAAATTGAGAAGGAGTTGCTGAATGATACTCGAACATGTACTTGTTTTGAGTGCCTATTTATTTTTGATTGGTCTTTATGGATTGATCACGAGTAGAAATATGGTTAGGGCTCTTATGTGTCTTGAACTTATACTCAATGCAGTTAATATGAATTTCGTAACATTTTCTGATTTTTTTGATAATTCCCAACTAAAAGGGGATATTTTCTGCATTTTTGTTATAGCAATTGCAGCTGCTGAAGCAGCTATTGGATTAGCTATAGTCTCGTCAATTTATCGTAACAGAAAATCAACTCGCATCAACCAATCGACCTTATTAAATAAGTAGCATAAATAAAAAAATTATAGATTCCAATTTGGATATATAATAGGTTATGACCCACTAGTTTATATTTGTGAAAATCGAAGAAATCAAAGTATTTTAGCCCCTTTTTTTTATCAATTGAGCCAGAATTCATTACAAAAATTCTATTAAAGGAAATCATTGCTTCATCTAGTATTTTAATATATCATTCAGTTAGAAGTTTACTAGATTGAAAATTTATGACATTCAAAAAACTATCGATCCTATGTCACATTCAGTAAAAATTTATGATACCTGTATAGGATGTACTCAATGTGTTCGAGCATGCCCTACAGACGTATTAGAAATGATACCGTGGGATGGATGTAAAGCTAAGCAAATAGCTTCCGCCCCAAGAACCGAGGACTGTGTTGGTTGTAAGAGATGTGAATCCGCCTGTCCAACGGATTTTTTGAGCGTTCGAGTTTATTTATGGAGTGAAACAACTCGAAGTATGGGTCTAGCTTATTGATACGTTACCGAAAACCTCATTTGAATAAATTTGGCATACATTTTATTTTTTTTATTGACAAGTACTCGTACTCAAAAAAGTTAAATTATTTTTTTTTATTTATATCTTTTTTTGAGTACGCGTTCTTTGGACCTGGTGTATCTTGTCTTTACCACGAACGATTTTCCTTGGTTAACAATAATTGTTATTTTTCCAATATCTGCCGGTTCGTTAATGTTATTTCTCCCGCATAGGGGAAATAAAATCAATAAATGGTATACTATATGCATTTGTATTTTAGAACTTCTTCTAACGACCTACGCTTTTTGTTATAATTTTAAAATGGACGATCCATTAATTCAACTGTCCGAAGGTTATAAATGGATCAATTTTTTTGATTTTTACTGGAGAATGGGAGTAGATGGACTTTCTATAGGAACGATTTTACTGACGGGATTTATTACTACTTTAGCGACTTTAGCGGCTTTTCCAGTTACTAGGGATTCCCGATTATTCCATTTTCTGATGTTAGCAATGTACAGCGGTCAAATAGGATCATTTTCTTCTCGGGATCTTCTACTTTTTTTCATCATGTGGGAATTAGAATTAATTCCCGTTTATCTACTTTTAGCCATGTGGGGTGGAAAGAAACGTCTGTATTCAGCTACAAAATTTATTTTATACACAGCAGGAAGTTCTATTTTTTTATTAATAGGAGTTTTAGGTATAAGTTTATATGGTTCGAACGAACCAACATTAAATTTAGAACTCTTAGCTAATCAATCCTATCCTGTCACACTCGAAATACTATTTTATATTGGATTTCTTATTGCTTTTGCTGTCAAATTGCCGATTATACCGTTACATACTTGGTTACCCGACACCCACGGCGAGGCACATTACAGTACCTGTATGCTTCTCGCTGGAATCTTATTAAAAATGGGAGCCTATGGGTTGGTTCGAATCAATATGGAATTATTACCTCACGCCCATTCTATGTTTTCTCCTTGGTTGCTGGTAGTCGGTACAATCCAAATAATTTATGCAGCTTCAACATCTCCCGGTCAACGTAATTTAAAAAAGAGAATAGCCTATTCTTCTGTATCTCATATGGGTTTTATAATTATAGGTATTAGTTCTATAACGGATCCTGGACTTAATGGAGCTATTTTACAAATAATCTCTCATGGATTTATTGGCGCTGCACTTTTTTTCTTGGCAGGAACGAGTTATGATAGAATTCGGCTTGTTTATCTTGATGAAATGGGTGGAATGGCTATCTCCATTCCAAAAATATTTACAATGTTCACTATTTTATCGATGGCTTCCCTTGCATTACCGGGCATGAGTGGTTTTGTTGCAGAATTAATCGTTTTTTTTGGAATAATTACCAGCCAAAAATATTTCTTAATTTCCAAAATTTTAATTATTTTTGTAATGGCAATTGGAATGATATTAACTCCTATATATTTATTATCTATGTCACGCCAAATGTTCTATGGATACAAGTTAATTAATGTCAAAAATTTTTCTTTTTTTGATTCTGGACCCCGAGAGTTATTTCTTTCAATCTCTATTCTTCTACCCATAATTGGTATTGGGATTTATCCTGATTTTGTGCTCTCATTAGCAAGTGACAAGGTTGAATCCATTTTAGCTAATTATTTTTATGGATAGTTTTCAGGAAATAAAAAAAAGCATTAAATTAAATTGTAATCAGAAGTCTTTGGTCTTTGTATTGTGAGAACCTTTTGAATCATTGTACTACTTGATTCAAAAGGTTCTTGATTTTTTCCTAAATTTACTAAATTAGATTTTTTAACTTATATGAAGTTAGAGATAGATGCTATTTTTTTTATTTGGATTCCTTTTTTTTTGTTACTCTTTTTTTTAATTCGATGTAAATGAACCATAACTATGTAAACCTATTCCTAAAAGATTGACGCCAAAATAGCATATCCAAATTAAAAGAAAACCTATCGAAGCCACAATGGCAGAATTTATACCCCTAACATTCCTATTTGTTTTAATATGTAAATAAATTGCGAATATGGTCCAAGTAATAAATGCCCAAGTTTCTTTTGGATCCCAGTTCCAATATGAACCCCATGTCTCATTAGCCCATACAGCTCCTGAAAGAATGCCGACGGTTAAAAAGATAAATCCAAGACTAATAATACGAAAACTCCAATAATCTAATTGTTCAATCAATTGATACCTATAATAATTTTTAGAAAAACTAAAATTAATGTTTTGTTGTAGTAAAATAGAATTTTTTTCATTTATGTAGTAAAGTACATCAAAAGAAAATAATTCATTTAGTAAAATTTCTTTTTTAATATTCTTTTTCCAAAAAGTAGGTCTGACTTTACGAAATGTAATCACTAGAAGAGCTATTGATAATAACGATCCGCATAACAGAGCGCCATAGCCTAATATCATCATACTTACGTGCATCATTAACCACTGGGACTGGAGAGCTGGTACTAATATTGCAGACTGAGGCATTTTGTTTAAAAGACCTGAAGTAGCAAAACCCTGAATAAAAATAGCACTTGGCGCAGTTATTGCGTTTAAGTGATTTTTTTGTTTTTTATTAAAATAGGAAACCATATGAATAATGGAAAAAGCCCACGAAAGGAAAATTAATGATTCATATAAATTACTTAATGGAAAATGTCCTGAATAAATCCAACGAGTTAATAATAATCCTGTTATACCAAAAAAATTAATTACGATTCCTTTATCTGATGAATCAAAAAATCCTATGATTTCATCTAAATTAACTAATAAAGTTAACAAAAAAATTGTCAGTACAATTGAAACGACCGAAAAAGATATATGAGTTAATATATGCTCTAAAATTGAAAAAATCATAAAAAATTTGTTAAAAATTAATAAATTAATACTAGGTTTTACCCGATTTTAGAAAAAAAAATCGGGTATTTTTTTTTCTTATAAACCTTTTTTTCTTATAAAACTTATAATATATCTTTTATAAGATAAGATCTTATGCCGCTACTCGGACTCGAACCGAGATGCTATAGCACTGCTTCCTAAGAGCAGCGTGTCTACCAATTTCACCATAGCGGCAACTTGTTCAAAACAATACTAACAAGTTTTTATTCAATCGTCGAGATAAAAATTTAAATAAAGCAGTCAATTGACTGGAATTGACAATTGATTTAATGAATAAAAACTTGTTTCAATAGGTATTGGGGATTTTAATTCAATTAAGATTTTTTTTTATCTGAATTATTTAAAATTTTTGAAATTGAGTTTTTCTCCTTGATATTTTTTTCTAGAATACAATGAAAAATGTAACTAAATTTCAAGTAGTTGAGACTTCAACCCAAAGACAAAACTGGAAATACTCTTTATCATGTTTTTTTTCATTTATATAATTAAAAAAAAAATGAGAAATTCAACTTAGCAGTTCCATTAATAAAAAAAAAGGGTTTTTCTAAAAATGAAAACTTCTCCAAAATCCTTAGAAATTTTAAATAAACTCAGATTTTACTAATTGCTCAAGAGAAATTAAAAAAAATAATTATCAAAATATTTAATTTGATGCATCTTTTTATATTCTACAAACAGTACAAACATAAAATTTTTTGATCACTTAAAAATAATCTATTATTTATTATTATTATTATCTAATATTCACTTAATTGTGGACAGCTGCTTTTTTGAATTTCATTCCAAGTAAAGAATATAATAATTCAGAGAAATAATATATAAAGTAAAAATTTTTTCACTTAAAATTAATTTGAAGAACCTATTAATTTGGCTTAAATATCTTTTAGTTCCTCATTAAGAGGAACTAAAAGATATTTATTTATTATTGCATCAAGATAGTGTAATGGTGGGGAAAATCAGAATCCCTCTTTTTGGAACTAAAAAAAATGTGAACCTTTCTTTTTTTATCTATATATGGTCTTTTTTTTCTTTTGGTTCCTTTTTTTTATATGTATTCCAAAAGTTTTTTTAAGTTAGGCTAATTATTATAGTGTTTTTTATTTATTTTGTTGTATAAAAAAACTTTTGGAATTACCTGTAGAAAGTGATTTCCCTAATGAAAAAGCTTTCAACGATGTCCAATATCCCTTCCTTTTCCAAATGTTTTTACGAATACGCTTTTTCGAGATAGAAGTACGTTTTTTTGGAACTGCCATTCAAAAATGAAAAAAAAAAAGTTTTTCAGTGGTATAATTGGATGTCAAAGACATTTATTATTCTTTCTTACTCCATATCGAATTATTTTTTTTCTTTAAAATTTTATTATATATTATTTTCAAAACAAAAAAGAGATTCAAAAGTTTAAAACCCAAAGGTTTTTTACTTTTTTTTATTTGGTTATTTAATTTGTTTTATTTAACGTTTCAAATCCGTACGAGAGTCCTTATTTAATTAATCTATACTGATAGATTATATTATCAAAAAAATTATGAAATTTCTTCACATCATATGTAAAAAAAATATCGATTATAAAAATATTTCTTGCAAATAAAAAAAAGCTCACTTAGTGTACTGGAAGACAATCACTAAATTCCAAAATTCAAATCCATTCCTTTCCTTTCCTTAATTATTCTAAATAATAAAACTCAAATAACTTTGTTTTAGGTAAATTTTTTTTTATATAATTAATATGAAGTATTTTTTTGTCGTGTAAATCTTTGTTCTATTCTTAATATATGTATATAAATTATTGTAATACGGAATTATAATTCACTTTTTCTGTATCTGCATAAAATCACAATTTTATTTAGTAGTAATAAAAAAAAGACAAATAATTTTTTTGACAGTAACTTATTAATACTATTTAATCACTTCTAATTTTTTGATTTGAATAGATATTTTTTTTCAAAGATTTATGAAGAATTATATATACTAATTCGAAAAAATTTCTATTTAGGTTTGAAATCGCGTCCTTTTTTATTGTCCCCTTTGAAAAAAAATATATATACAAACCAGTGAATAAGAAATAAAAAATTTAAGAATAAAATAAAAAGGATTTTTTATTTTATGGAACATACATATCAATATTCATGGATTATCCCTTTCATTCCACTTCCAGTACCTATTTTACTAGGAGTTGGACTTCTCCTTTTTCCGACAGCAACAAAAAACCTTCGCCGTATGTGGACTTTTCTGAGTATTTTTTTGTTAAGTATAGTTATGATCTTTTCACTCTATCTATCTATTCAACAAATTTTTGTAAGTTGCATTCATCAAAATGTATGGTCTTGGACCATAAATAATGAATTTTCTTTTGAGTTCGGTTACTTTATGGATCCACTTACTTCTATTATGTCAATATTAATTTCAACTGTTGGTATTTTGGTTCTTATTTATAGTGACAATTATATGTCTCATGATCAAGGATATCTGAGATTTTTTGCTTATATGGGTTTATTTAATACTTCAATGTTAGGATTAGTTACTAGTTCTAATTTGATCCAAGTTTATTTTTTTTGGGAATTAGTTGGAATGTGTTCATATTTATTAATAGGTTTTTGGTTCACAAGACCTATTGCAGCGAATGCTTGTCAAAAAGCTTTTGTAACTAATCGTGTAGGGGATTTTGGTTTATTATTAGGAATTTTAGGTCTTTATTGGATAACAGGGAGTTTCGAATTTCAGGATTTGTTCGAAATATTCAATAATTTAATATTAAATAATAGAGTAAATCTCTTATTCCTTACTTTGTGTGCATTTCTATTATTTGTGGGTCCTATTGCTAAATCCGCACAATTTCCTCTTCATGTATGGTTACCTGATGCCATGGAGGGCCCTACCCCTATTTCGGCTCTTATACATGCTGCTACTATGGTAGCGGCGGGAATTTTTCTTGTAGCTCGTCTTCTTCCTCTTTTTATAGTTATCCCTTCTATAATGTATATAATATCTTTGATAGGTATAATAACAGTACTCTTAGGAGCCACTTTAGCTCTTGCTCAAAAAGACATTAAGAGAGGTTTAGCCTATTCTACAATGTCTCAACTGGGTTATATGATGTTAGCTCTAGGTATGGGGTCTTATCGATCTGCTTTATTTCATTTGATTACTCATGCTTATTCAAAAGCTTTGTTGTTTTTAGGATCTGGATCCATTATTCATTCAATGGAAGCTATAGTTGGATATTCTCCCGATAAAAGTCAGAATATGATTCTTATGGGTGGTTTGACAAAACATGTCCCGATTACAAAAACGGCCTTTTTAATAGGAACACTTTCTCTTTGTGGTATTCCACCCCTTGCTTGTTTTTGGTCTAAAGATGAAATTCTTAACGATAGTTTGTTGTTTTCGCCAATTTTTGCAATAATAGCTTGCTCAACAGCGGGATTAACCGCATTTTATATGTTTCGGATTTATTTACTTACTTTTGAAGGCCATTTAAACACTTATTTTATAAATTACAGTGGAAAAAAAAGTAGCTCCTTCTATTCAATCTCTTTATGGGGTAAAGAAGAAGAAAAAAAACTTAATACAAATTTTGGGTTAGTACCATTATTAACAATGAATAATACGACAAGAGCTTCTTTTTTTTGCAAGAAAACA